TCTCGATGAGGATAATTAATTCGGTCGTTGTGGTCGGACTCTATTATGGATTTCTGACCACATTCTACATAGATCCCTCTTAGATCTTCTTTCTCCAATCTTGGGTTAGGGAAGAAGGAGATATTCGCGACTACTGGTGGTTTCATTATGGGGCAGCTCATGATCTTCATATCGATCTATTATCCACCTCCGCATCTATTCTTTCTTAGCTAAACGGGTGGAAGATCCATCCAATTTGGTTATATCATGAACTCGAAAAACGGATCTGAATGTGACTGAAATGCACGATCTTCACAGGTATCACTTTTCACGATACCTAAACCTAAAAGGTGGAATAGCGATTTTCGAACCATTTCCTATAAGAGAATGGTTTCCATTACTTTGAGAAATGGATTCTATATCAAACTATAGCTATTGCATTAAAGAAGAAAAGAAACTAATAGAAGTCGAAGACGCGGAATGGTAGTGAATAGAGAAAAAGATTCTTCTGATTTTCTTGTTCCTGAAAATATTCTATCTATCTCCTAGACGCTGTAGAGAATTGAGAATTTTCATGTCTTTCAATTCTCGTACTCGTAATTGGAAAGTTACGGAAGGAGATCCATCATTTTGCAAGGAAAACAACATAAAAAACTCTGGACAATTTCGAAATCAGACCAAGCGTCTTAATACATATGCAAAAAAATTCATTATTGGCCCACCATTGATTACAAGATTTTGCTTTTATGAATCGCTATTGCTTTGATACGAATAATGGCAGTCGTTTCAGTATGTTAAGGATACAGATGTATCCACAATTCATTTAGAGTTACTTAACAGCCTATTTCTTATACTATATCTCTCTCCCGTGAAATTCTCGAGCCGAAAGATGGATGCATATGCTGTGTTTCATTTTGCTAAATGATATCAATTAAATGGTGTATCAATTCTATAAATTGGATATAGCAATAAATAAATCAGCAAAATTCTTTTATTTTAGATAGAAGAAACATTTCTTCTATCTAAAATAAAAGAATGTACCCTTCTATCCAAATCCAATTTGCATCGATAAAATAAATCCAAATTCTAGATTCCAGCAGTAGATGAATAATTGCAAATTTTTGTGTGTACGAGATTCGAATAACTTCAAAATAACTGACATAATTTTTTATTTTTCCTGATCAGAAAAATACATGAAAAAGAAAGGAGGTAGAAAAATTTTTTGATTTATGGTTAAAGAAGAAAAACAAGAAAACAGGGGTTCTGTTGAATTTCAAGTATTCAGTTTCACCAATAAGATACGGAGACTTGCTTCACATTTGGAATTACACAAAAAAGATTTTTCATCGGAAAGAGGTCTACGAAGACTTTTGGGAAAACGTCAACGTTTGCTGGCTTATTTGGCAAAGAAAAATAGAGTACGTTATAAGAAATTAATAAGTCAGTTGGATATTCGGGAGAAGTAATTTAATCGTTCGAATTTTTTTCTTATTTTATTAGTAGTCTTATAGTAGTCTTAGATTTTGCATTTTGATGAGCCTCGTTTTGAGGAATTCATGGAATAATGAATTAAGGAAGAAAAAAGAATATGAACAAGGATACATAACATAAAAAAAAGAATAGATAAGACGATATTCGCCCTCCCCCCACATATTTAATTTCTTCTCCTATACAAAAACCAGCAAGACCCACTCCATTGATAATTCCATCAATAACACCTTTATCAAAAAAATGCGTTAGTTCGGCAAATCTTCTTATACCCAGAATAAAGAACTTAGTATAGAAAACATCTATATAACCGCGATTATATGACCAGCTGTATACCTTTTTTTTTACTTGATCCAAAAAGTTCTTTTTTGGATTCCCTTTTACAAGGGAATTTTTGAAATTCAAATTCTGAAAAAAAGAATAAGCGGATCCATAGCATATATATGCTATGAATAGACCAAAAATAGCTAAACTTACAGAAGAAATAGCATTAGTGAGAAATTCATATGAATTTATGGAAGAATTAGAACTTTCCTGGAAAAAGCTTATCGAAGGGGCTAGCCACTTTGATAATATGGTTAACTCTGATGTTCCGTTATCCATTACTCCATTATCAAAATGGATTCCTATGGATCCAATGAACAAAGTAAAAAGCAGTAATATAAGAAGAGGAAATAGCATAGTATTTCCAGTTTCGCGAGGATAGACAAAAGTATTTTTAGCTCCAAAGGAAGTACTAAAAAATCCTATCCTATTTCTTGTATTACCAGGAATTTTGGGTATATTTTGTGAAAAAAAAGAAACTCCATTCTTCATTGTTGATAAAACAAAATCTCTATTGACTCCTTTGGGTATGCTTTTTCCCCATAAGGATATTGAATACAACGAACCTTCTTTAGTACTACTGTAATTTTGAAAATGAACACGCAAATACCCATCAAAAGTAAGTAAATATATTCGAAACATATAAAATGCAGTTAATCCTGCAGTAAAAGAAGCTATTATTCCAAAAAAAGGTGAATACAACCAACTATTACTAAGGATTTCATCTTTGGACCAGAAGCAAGCAAGAGGTGGAATACCACAAAGAGAAAGTGTACCCAATAAAAAAGTCGTTCTTGTAATAGGAACATATTTTTTTAAACCACCCATAAGAACCATATTCTGACTTTTATCTGGTGAATATCCAACAAGAGGTTCCATTGAATGAATAACAGATCCGGATCCCAAGAACAATAAAGCTTTCGAATAAGCATGAGTGATCAAATGGAATAAAGCTGCTTGATAAGAACCTATACCTAGAGCTAACATCATATAACCCAATTGAGACATTGTAGAATAAGCTAAGCTTCTTTTAATATCTCTCTGAGCAAGAGCTAAAGTCGCTCCTAAGAAAAGTGTTATTGTACCCACTAAGGAAATGAAACTCATTATCAAAGGTAGGGATATGAAAAGAGGAAGAAGTCGAGCTAGAAGAAAAATCCCCGCAGCAACCATAGTTGCTGCGTGTATAAGAGCCGAAATGGGAGTGGGTCCTTCCATAGCATCAGGTAACCATACGTGAAGAGGGAATTGTGCAGATTTTGCAACTGCACCAAGAAATAATAAAAAAGCACACAAAGTAGTAAGTAATGAATTAATCCCATTATTAGGAATCCAGTTATTAGCTATTTTGAACAAATCCCGAAACTCTAAACTACCTGTTATCCAAAAAAAACCTAAAATTCCTAATAACAAACCAAAATCCCCTACACGATTAGTTACAAAAGCTTTTTGACAAGCACTCGCTGCAATTGGGCGTGTAAACCAAAAGCCTATCAATAAATAGGAACACATTCCCACAAGTTCCCAAAAAAAATAAATTTGTATCAAATTGGAACTAGTAACCAATCCCAACATGGAAGTATTAAAAAAACTTATATAAACGAAAAATCTCAAATATCCCTCATCGTGAGACATATAATCGTCACTATAAATAAGAACCAAGATTCCCACAGTAGTAATTAGTATTAACATAATAGAAGTAAGGGGGTCGATCAAGTATCCAAATTCTAAGGAAAAATCATTATTGATGGTCCAAGACCATAGATATTGATAGATAGAACTCCCTTTTATTTGTTGAATAGACAGGTGAACTGAGAATACCAGAGCTATACTTAAGAGTAAAACACTAGGAAAAGCCCATATGCGACGAAGATTTTTTGTTGCTGTCGGAATAAGAAAAAGCCCAAACCCCATTGACATAATAACTGGAAGTGGGAGAAGAGGGATTACCCAGGCATATTGATATGTATGTTCCATAAGAAAAGAAATAGCAAATTTTAGTTGAAATTTATAGTTCTTTTTTTCTATAAAATTGTTTCCGATTCACCAAACTTATTCTTATTTCTTTCTGAAGGAATTAAAAAAACAAAATAAGAATAAGAAAAAATACTGGAATTCTGATTTTTTCAAAATTTGTCTCATTGAAATATTCCAAAATTCGGAATGGGTTTAGTTGCTTAAATTCAAAAACTTAATCAAAGAATTTCGTTATTTAGTTATTAGATAAAAAAAGATATTTATTAAAATACAAAAAAAGATTGAATCAGTTTATTTTCTATTCCTATTCTTTTTTTATTTCTTTCTGTTAAAATGAAATAGCTCTCTTATTTCGTAACTGATTGATTGAATTTCAACTATATTTGAATTTGATATTTATCGGAAATTCTCGAATATTTTTTACTTCATATAAAATGGAAATCCTAATGACTAGAATTATCTAAGTTTTAGAATGTCTTGTTTAATAGACTAATTCTTTTTTTATTTTGACTGGAATTCCATTCTTGAATATCTTCTCAACTTAATTAACTATTTGAATTTTACCTTCGTTTTATCTCCCCATATTATATGGGGGCTTATCCCCCATACCTTAGATTTATATATGGAGTATATTTGATATATAAATTGATTTAAATAGAAAACCTTTGTTTATAATATATCTTTGTATATATTGTATATTATTAAAACAAAGTCTAAAATATATATGAAAAATACGCGAAAAACTCCTTTCTTATCCACATTAGACAAAATGAAGTAAAAAATAATTTGAAATTTCATTATCTTTCAGTATCTAAGTATAAATACTAAGAAAAAACAGAAAGAAGGATTGATTTGCGGCAATAGATGTCTTTCACATACAACTAAAAAAAACTAATTCCCCTTTTGAATGGCAGTTCCAAAAAAACGTACTTCGATGTCAAAAAAGCGTATTCGTAAAAATATTTGGAAGAAAAAAACTTATTTTTCCATAGTACAATCTTATTCCTTAGCAAAATCAAGATCATTTTTGAGCGGTAACGAGCATCCAAAACCAAAAGGTTTTTCTGGGTAACAAACAAATAATCAGGTTTTGGAATAATCTGAATTGAACTATCTCAAAGAAATTCCAATTATTTAATATGAATGAATAATTTGGATTAATTAATGAATGTACTTTTATGTGTCGAATTCCTGGGTACAATATTCTTAGAACTAATCCCTCTGTTATTCTGTTATATAGAACAAAAGTTTCGGTATATTGTGTCCTCAGTATTCTTTTTTCCTATCAAAGAACTTTTGATAATGGAATCCTCCTTTTTTTATGAGGATTCCATTATCAAAAGTAGAGTACTCTTGCAATAGGATTTAGAATTTCTACCGATCTTATCCAAAATTCACAGGTTTAGGACTGGTAAATCATATTAATAAGAGCGTAAAGGCTTTGACTCAAGAAACTTTTCAAAATACAAAACTCTTTGTATTTAAAGATGAAATTCTAATAATTTTCCTAAATTCTATGGATTCTCCCAATCTCGACGATTCGCGAGAAAATAACTATTATTCTTTTAAGTTAACTATTATTTCAAGTTAGCCGCCATGGTGAAATTGGTAGACACGCTGCTCTTAGGAAGCAGTGCTCAAGCATCTCGGTTCGAGTCCGAGTGGCGGCATTCTCGAAAAAGAATACAATAGATTAGAAAATGGATTCAATTCGAAATTTCCAATTTTGTAATGGGACCTTCTCCTTATGCTATTTGCAACTTTAGAACATATACTAACTCATATCTCTTTCTCAACAATTTCCATTGTGATTACGATTCATTTGATAACCTTATTAGTTCGTGAACTTAGGGGATTACGTGATTCGTCAGAAAAAGGAATGATAGCTACTTTTTTCTCTATAACAGGATTCTTAGTTTCTCGTTGGGTTTCTTCGGGACATTTTCCATTAAGTAATTTATATGAGTCATTGATCTTCCTTTCATGGGCTCTGTATATTCTTCATACTATTCCTAAGATACAGAACTCTAAAAATGATTTAAGCGCAATAACTACGCCAAGTACTATTTTAACGCAAGGCTTTGCCACGTCAGGTCTTTTAACTGAAATGCATCAATCTACAATACTAGTACCTGCTCTCCAATCTCAGTGGTTAATGATGCATGTCAGTATGATGTTACTAAGCTACGCAACTCTTTTGTGCGGATCCTTATTATCCGCCGCTCTTCTAATCATTAGATTTCGAAAGAATTTCGATTTCTTTTCTAAAAAGAAAAAAAGAAAATTACTTAAAACATTTTTATTTAGTGAGATTGAATATTTCTATGCAAAAAGAAGTGCCTTAAAAAACACCTCTTTTCCTTCATTTCCAAATTATTACAAATATCAATTAACCGAGCGTTTGGATTCTTGGAGTTATCGTGTTATTAGTCTAGGGTTTACCCTTTTAACCATAGGTATTCTTTGTGGAGCAGTATGGGCTAATGAGGCGTGGGGATCCTATTGGAATTGGGATCCTAAGGAAACTTGGGCATTTATTACCTGGACCATATTTGCAATTTATTTACATAGTAGAACAAATCCAAGTTGGAAGGGTACGAATTCTGCATTTGTAGCTTCGATAGGATTTCTTATAATTTGGATCTGCTATTTTGGTATCAATCTTTTAGGAATAGGTTTACATAGTTATGGTTCATTTACATTACCATCTAAATGATTACATAACATAAAACATTCATAAAATGAAGGTTTTTTCCCATTTTTTTGGATTTGGGAACCCCTTTGAACGTCTTTTCAAAGGGGTTCCCAAAAATTCGAAATAGATCTAATTAGACTTTTTTACTTTTTTCGGAATTTTTCGGTTTTTCCATTATGAAATATAGAGCGGACTTGTTAAAAAAAGAAAATCCTATTTAGGATAATAATTGGATAAGAGAGCCTCTACCCTGTCAACGGATAGCGAGAGAACAAAATCTGGATAAATACCAATTCCTATTACTGGTAAAAAGATACAGATTAAAAGAAAGAGTTCTCGTGGTCCAGAATCCACAAAATTTGCGTTTGGAACATGAAATAACTTGTATCCATAGAACATCTGGCGTAACATAGATAATAAATAAATAGGAGTTAATATCATTCCAATTGCCATTACAAAAGTAATTAGCATTTTTGGCATTAACATAAATTTTGGACTAGTAATTAGTCCAAAAAATACTACTAATTCTGCAACAAAACCGCTCATTCCTGGTAAGGCAAGAGAAGCCATTGAAAAGCTACTAAACATAGTAAACATTTTTGGCATTGGTATAGATATCCCTCCCAGTTCTTCGAGATAAACAAGACGCATTCTATCACAAGCCGTTCCTGCCAAGAAAAATAGTGTAGCACCGATAAATCCATGGGATAATATTTGTAAAATAGCTCCATTTAGTCCAATGTTGGTTATGGAACCAATTCCTATAATTATGAAACCCATGTGAGATACGGAGGAGTAGGCTATTCTTTTTTTGAAATTTCGTTGACCAAGAGAAGTTGAAGCTGCATAGATTATTTGCACCGCTCCTATTATTACCAACCAGGGGGAGAATAGATAATGAGCATGAGGTAACAATTCCATATTGATCCGAATCAATCCATATGCTCCCATCTTTAATAAGATTCCCGCTAAAAGCATACATGTACTGTAATGTGCTTCCCCGTGGGTATCTGGTAACCACGTATGTAGAGGTATAATCGGCAATTTGACAGCATAAGCAATAAGGAAGCCAAAATAAAGTAGTATTTCCAATGTTGCAGGGTATGATTGATTAATCAATCGTTCCAAGTCTAATATTGGTTCGTTGGAACCATATAAGCCCATACCCAGAACTCCGATTAAGAAAAAAATGGAACCGCCTGCAGTATACAAAATAAACTTGGTAGCTGAATATAGACGCCTTTTCCCCCCCCACATGGATAAAAGTAAGTAAACAGGAATTAATTCTAACTCCCACATGATAAAAAAAAGTAAAAGGTCTCGTGAAGAAAATAATCCTATTTGACCGCTATACATTGCTAGCATCAGGAAATAGAATAATCGCGAATTCCGGGTAATTGGCCAAGCCGCTAAAGTAGCTAAAGTAGTGATAAATCCTGTCAATAAAATAGATCCTAATGAAAGTCCATCGATTCCCAATCTCCAGTGGAAATCAAAAACATCTATCCATTTAGAATCCTCCCTTAATTGGATTAAGGGATCCTCTAATTGGAAATGATAACAGAATGCATAAGTCATTAGAAGGAATTCTAATAAACAAATAGATATAGTATACCACCTAACAATTTTGTTTCCTTTATGGGGTAAAAAGAAAATTAATGAACCTGCAAATATCGGCAAAACAACAAGTATTGTTAACCAAGGAAAATAACTCATGATAAAGTAATAAAGACAAGATACGTTTTGACCAGAAAAGCCCATGCTCGATTATATTGAGCACAGGCTTCTTCGGTAAAGAGGAATCAGACGATTCAAGTGGAGTTTTTTGTAACGTATCAATAAGATAGAGCCATGCTGCGGGTTGTTTCAGGCCCTAAATAAACGCGGACACTTAAAAAATCTGTTGGGCAGGCGGATTCGCATCTCTTACAACCCACACAATCTTCGGTTCTCGGCGCAGAAGCAATTTGCTTGGCTTTACATCCATCCCAAGGTATCATTTCTAATACATCTGTTGGACAAGCTCGTACACATTGAGTGCATCCTATACATGTATCATAAATTTTTACAGAATGTGACATTGGATCTAGAAATTTTCCTTTTCAACATAATAATTTTCGATCTGGTAAAAATGAAATTAGTACTATATAAGTTATATATATTGTAGACACCAGACGAAGCAATGGTTTATCCAAACTTTAATAAATAATGCAATATATTTCTTAATCTGTTTGTGAGAAAGCGTGAAAAGAGCCAAGAGACTTGAATTTAAGGCTTCAACAGTCATAATTATACGAATTCTACATACTAATTCGAATTAGCCATTGGCTATTATCTTTGCAATATAAATTATTGCAATTTGAATATTGCAATATCAATGAATTGCAAAAATGCAAAATTTAATAAGTAAAAAAGAATACTCTGAAATAACCTACTTCAAAAATAGGTATTCTCAAATAAAAATACGAAAAGAAGACTCGAATTTTATTAATCTTAATGTTCCTTATTATTATATATGCGCCTTTGTTTAGAGAATCCTATGCCTAATTATTCAAAAAATTCGATTGGTTGATACGAGTGGATTTCCTGTTACGATGGATGGAAGAAAGAATGGATAGTCCAATAGCTGCTTCAGCCGCCGCAAGGGCTATAACAAAAATTGCGAAAATGTCTCCTTTTAATTGGCGACTATCAAATAGAGCAGAAAATGTTACGAGATTTAGATTAATTGAATTCAGTATAAGTTCAAGACATATTAGAGCTCTAACCATGTTTCGGCTTGTAATCAATCCATAGATACCAATCGAAAATAAATAGACACTCAAAAAAAGTACATGCTCAAACATCATTAACTAACTCCTTATCCATCTCGATTCATTTCAATATGAGCACAAGAATTGAACCGATTCAATTAATTAGAATAGAACAATTACGCAACAAAAGAGAAAAAAAAATGGTATTTGTTGTGTTGACAGTAGATGGATTTTACTAAATAAAAATTGTTTGTTTTATTCTTTAGTTATTTTTTAGATTTGAAATTCTAATAATTTATTATTGTCGAGCCATAGTAATTGCACCTATTAAAGAAACTAGAAGAATTAGGGAAATGAGTTCAAACGGAAGATAAAAATCAGTTGCTAAATGAATCCCAATTTGTTGAACGTTATTTATGAGACCCTGTTCTACTATTTGGTTTGATCTTGTAGTCCAAAGAATTCCATACCATGACGTATCTGGGATAGTAGTCATTAGTGAAAAAGGAATAGTTATAGAAACGAGTGAAGTAAACCCATCTCCAATAGTCCAATAATTCTTATCTTTAGACCACTCTGAGCCATTTACAAACATTACAGCAAATATGATCAAGACATTTATGGCTCCCACATAAATAAGAAGTTGTGCGACAGCTACAAAGTAGGAATTCAATAAAAAATAGAACAAGGATATACAAACAAGAACTAATCCCAGCGAAAAGGCAGAATAAATTGGGTTGGTGAGTAATACTACTCCTAGACCCCCTAGTAGAAGAACAAATCCCCCAAATAGCACAAGAATCTCATGTATTGGTCCAGGTAAATCCATTATGGATAAGAAGAAATTAATAGTATAAAATTTTTCATGAACTGACTAAAACTAAAAGATTCAAGGAAAGAAAAAGGGATTAGGATATTTTTATATAAATTGTATAGTTAGAAATCACATCACGAAAATCTACTCTCATTTTAAATCATGAATAATTTGTAATAAGCAGTAGTTATTCATTTTTCTTTATAGTTAGTAAAAAACTATTGGATTTTTCTAACAAAAAATCCTAGTACCTAGTAATCAGTAATCGTTCTTGAATTCCAAGATTTTTCTTCGTCTATTTTACTTTGAGGCGAATTCCTAATTGTTTGAATTGTGTAATCTCCCATTATGGAGACTGGTAATCGACTCAAAGCAATTTGATTGTAATTCAATTCATGACGATCATAAGTAGAAAGTTCATATTCTTCAGTCATTGATAAACAGTTTGTCGGACAATATTCAACACAGTTACCACAAAATATACAAACTCCGAAATCAATGCTATAATTAAGCAATTGTTTCTTTTTAATATCCTTTTCAAATCTCCAATCCACAAGGGGTAGATCTATTGGGCATACACGAACACATACTTCACAAGCAATACATTTATCAAATTCAAAGTGTATTCGCCCGCGGAAACGCTCTGATGTAATTGATTTTTCATAAGGGTAGTGAATCGTTATAGGTAAACGATTTGTGTGGGATAAGGTAATTATGAAACCTTGACCAATGTATCTTGCGGCACGTATTGTTTGTTGACCATAACTAATGAACCCAGTTATCATAGGGAACATATTCTAAATATCTATGAAAAAAGGTATGTTTCTTTCTCTTGTTTGAGAGAACTTTTGTGTTGAAGATATTCTTACTGTTATTGTATTATCTTATTTATAGTGAAACTAGTTGGGAAGAAGTTGTTAATAAGAGATTGCCCAGAGAAATAGGTAAAAGAAATTTCCATCCAAGATTTAATAACTGATCCATTCTCATCCGGGGTAAAGTCCATCTTATTGTGATAGAAATGAAGAGAAATAAAAAAGCTTTAGTTAATGTAATAAGGATACCCATTATCATTTCTAAAATTCCCACAATTTTATTCATTTGGAAAAATTCAAAAAAGGATATATAGGGAATAGAAAAATTCCACCCGCCTAAGTAGAGAACAGTTACAAATAAGGAGGAAACTAATAAATTTAGGTAAGAAGCAAGATAAAATAAACCATATTTAATACCGGAATATTCGGTTTGATAACCCGCTACTAATTCTTCCTCTGCTTCTGGTAAATCAAAGGGTAATCTTTCACATTCTGCCAAAGAAGAAATTAGAAAAACTAGAAAACCTATAGGCTGACGCCAAAGATTCCATCCAAAAAAACCATATTTTGACTGTGCTTCAACTATATCAACCGTACTTGAACTGTTAGATAATCATAGTCGATGATAACATCACAGTTCCCACCGCTATTCCAAAACCGTACATGAAACCTTAGCTTCATACGGCTCCTCTATGATCAGAAAAAAGGATTATTTCTTTTCGATCTTATCCCCCGAGCGTAGATAGAATTAGGTAAGATAAAATTGATTGGAAAGTCCTAAATTAGACCAAAGCAATTCCGTCTGCTAAAATAATAAAAAAGCGCTTCCGAATTGATCTTATCCTTTATATAATAAAATGACAGTTTTTTCTTGTTCAGTAATAACTTAATATTGGAATAAAACACTCGTTATAGCAATTAATAAATGAAAAGAATTGGATATTAGTTCATGACGAATTCAATTCTGTATGAATATAGATAAAAGAAAGAATAAATAAGGATCCTTTTTTGTATTGCATTCCATATCTTTTGTCCTATTCTTCTTTCCCGGGGAAGGGGATACTTAAAAAGAAAAAAGAAATAAAGGGTTAATTCGTTCTTGATAGCTATTTCCTTAACAAGTGAATGGGAATATACTCTGGATCGGAATCCGAAGAAAGTACTACTTGATCATTTCCACCAATTTCAAGTCCTTATTATGATTCCTTTTATGAGGAAAAATGTCTAATAATTTAGATTCTCTCATTACTAATCCTTTATGTACTTTAGTGTTTCTAATCCCTCACTAACTTTTTATGGGTTCTTTTATATGGTTATAAGTTCTAGTAATAACTAAAAATATTCTAGTAATGGAATTCCATATCGCGAATCCTTTATTCTTGCCCGCTTCAAGATATGATGACTAATCAAACAATCTCAATCTTGGGGTAAAGAGTTTACACTGCTTATGTTTACTTCAACTTTTTCTTGTACGTAGGAAATGAGATTTTTTATTTTTACTACAAATTAATAAGCTGTTTTGTTTCACTCATATAGCTATCTAGTTTAACTTACCGACCTGAATACAGAATAAGAAAAGGAAGATAAATATTCAATAGATTTTAGAGTAAAAGCTCCTTTTTTAACGAATCACACGTAGAGATATTGCTAGCACACAAAAAGTTAATGGTATTTCATAACTAATAGATTGAGCAGCTGCTCGTAGACCACCTGAAAAAGAATATTTATTATTTGAGCTATATCCTGCCATAAGAAGACCAATAGGAGCAATACTTGAAATGGCAATCCATAAAAAAACACCAATACTAAGATCAGCTAAAACAAAATGATATCCAAAAGGGATAACTAAAAAACTTAATAAAACGGATATGACTGCTATAGAGGGTCCAATGCTAAATAAAGGAATCTCTCCTCGGGATGGCAGGATATCCTCTTTAAAAATCAGCTTAGTTCCATCTGCTATAGCTTGAAGCAGTCCTAGGGGGCCGGCATATTCAGGACCAATACGTTGTTGTATCGATGCGGATATTTCTCTTTCTAACCACACAATTACAAGTACTTCTATTGTGATTCCCAATAGGAGGGTCAAAATAGGTATAATCCATATTAGTCCATAGACTTCTTTTAATAATTCCGATTTCAAAAAAGAATTGAGAGTTTCTACCTCTATCCTATCTATTATCATTTCAACGATCAACTTCCCCCATAATGATATCTATACTACCTAATATCGTCATGATATCAGCCAATTTCATTTTTTTAACTAGCTGAGGAAGAATTTGTAAATTAATAAAACCGGGTGGACGAATTTTCCATCTCCAGGGGAAAAGACTGTCATCTCCTACCAGATAAATTCCTAACTCACCTTTTGGAGCTTCTACTCTTACATAAAGCTCTTGTTTTGATAATTCAAAATTTGGGGAAGGTTTTTTACCAAGAAATCTATATTCAAAATCATTCCATTCCGAATTCTTTGCTTTCTTAAAGCGTCGGGCTTCTAAATTCTCATAAGGGCCTCCAGGAATTTTCTCTACAGCCTGTTGAATAATTTTGATGGATTCCTTCATTTCACCAATTCGTACTAAATAGCGAGCTAACGAATCTCCTTCTTTTTGCCATTGGACTTTCCAATCGAATTGATTGTAAGACTCATAAGGATCAATTTTACGAAGATCCCATTGTATTCCAGAAGCTCGTAACATTGGTCCCGATAAGCCCCAATTTACAGCTTCTTCTCCGCTAATAAAACCTACTCCTTCAACTCGTTCTAAAAAAATAGGATTCTGTGTAATAAGTTGTTCATATTCCACAACTCCTCGTAAAAAATAATCACAGAAATCTAAACATTTATCCATCCATCCATAAGGTAGATCGGCAGCTACTCCTCCGATGCGAAAGTAATTATGCATCATTCGCATACCTGTAGCAGCTTCAAATAGATCATATATCAATTCTCTCTCTCTAAAAATGTAGAAAAAAGGAGTCTGTGCGCCGAGATCCGCCATAAAAGGCCCAAGCCATAACAAGTGAGAAGCTATACGGCTCAATTCTAACATAATTACCCGAATATAGCTGGCTCTTTGAGGTATTTGAATATTCTCTAAGAATTCTGGTGCATTTACCGTTATTGCTTCTGTAAACATAGTAGCTAAATAATCCCACCGTGTTACATAAGGCAAGTATTGTATAATCGTTCTGTTTTCTGCGATTTTTTCCATTCCTCTGTGTAAATAGCCTAATATGGGTTCACAATCAACAACATCTTCACCATCGAGAGTAACGATCAGTCGAAGAACACCATGCATTGATGGGTGGTGAGGGCCCATATTGACTATCATTAGATCTTTTCTTGTAAACGGTAGATTCATATTCTTTTTTCTTCCTTAATTCATTATTCCATGAATTCCTCAAAACGAGGCTCATCAAAATGCAAAATCTAAGACTACTATAAGACTACTAATAAAATAAGAAAAAAATTCGAACGATTAAATTACTTCTCCCGAATATCCAACTGACTTATTAATTTCTTATAACGTACTCTATTTTTCTTTGCCAAATAAGCCAGCAAACGTTGACGTTTTCCCAAAAGTCTTCGTAGACCTCTTTCCGATGAAAAATCTTTTTTGTGTAATTCCAAATGTGAAGCAAGTCTCCGTATCTTATTGGTGAAACTGAATACTTGAAATTCAACAGAACCCCTGTTTTCTTGTTTTTCTTCTTTAACCATAAATCAAAAAATTTTTCTACCTCCTTTCTTTTTCATGTATTTTTCTGATCAGGAAAAATAAAAAATTATGTCAGTTATTTTGAAGTTATTCGAATCTCGTACACACAAAAATTTGCAATTATTCATCTACTGCTGGAATCTAGAATTTGGATTTATTTTATCGATGCAAATTGGATTTGGATAGAAGGGTACATTCTTTTATTTTAGATAGAAGAAATGTTTCTTCTATCTAAAATAAAAGAATTTTGCTGATTTATTTATTGCTATATCCAATTTATAGAATTGATACACCATTTAATTGATATCATTTAGCAAAATGAAACACAGCATATGCATCCATCTTTCGGCTCGAGAATTTCACGGGAGAGAGATATAGTATAAGAAATAGGCTGTTAAGTAACTCTAAATGAATTGTGGATACATCTGTA